TAAGAATTTTATCGATAAGATACCTCATTCGATATCCCCTGTAATAATTTTTGTTCTAGGGTTTACATATACTCCTAATTGCTGTTATAATGAAAATTGAGAACTCTTTTTTTTTTTTATTGAAAAGATGGAAAAGAATAAATATCAATTAGTTCTGTATCCATTTTCATTTTATTATCTTATTTATTATCTTAATAAGTAAAAAATGCGATTCAAATCCAAGAATAATTAAATAATTAAGATTTAATAGTTAATGGTTCAATTTGTCCTGAATTGTTGTTTTGTGAAAAAATGAAGTTTAGTAATCTTCCAGAGGGAAAAAATGTTAGTCTAGTTTATATCATTTTGGCGGCATGGCCGAGTGGTAAGGCGGGGGACTGCAAATCCTTTTTCCCCAGTTCAAATCCGGGTGTCGCCTGATCAACACAAAACTCAAAATTCCTTATTATGTTCGGCCGATATATAACTCAATGAATTATATTCCCTCACAGACGCAAAAGAACTGTTGATACTTGCTTGATTCTAAGCATCTGTCGCTTCTCAAAACTAAAAAGGATTTAAATCCTTGCGTCTAAGATTCAAGATTCTAGTGGAAGAGAATTTGGAAGTCCTTCCACTACAATGTAGTGAGTGGCTACTGACTGGATCTTCTCGATCTTAGCTTAAATTGAACTAAGCCGGATAGGCAAGTGAATTAGTGGGTGTGAAAAGAGCAGGAAAATACTTTGGATACAGACTCATGAAAGTCTATAAATGCGCAGGCATTCAATCAATATTAGATTGAATGGGTAATTGGCTTTTTTAGAAAAAAGTGCAAAAAGTCTTTCTTTTTGCACTAACCTCGAGCCAAGAATGAAATAGGCTATCCCCTGATTGGTTCAAGAGTGACAATCGGGAGTATAGTCAAAATTAAATCAAATTAGGAAAGACAGGGATGAATGATTTATCTTCATTCCACATTGTTTATGTCTTTTACTTATCAAGATCAACAAACGAAACAATAGATTTTCATTTCTATGTGTTCAATTAATAACATTCCCGTACTACTTCCAAGAATGGCAAGGCCTATTTTGTGTAGGCTTAATGGTTCCCATTTCTACTATCAAAAATCATATAAAAACTTGTTTGAAGTGTATTTAGTGTATTGATTTATGAATAGTCTTGGGTCAGAATCCTTTTTGACTGTTCACTATTGATCCACTATTATTAGTGAACAATAATGGACTAATTCCTTCATATTTATCGAGATAGGGGACATCATTCACATGGATATAGTAAGTCTTGCTTGGGCTGCTTTAATGGTAGTCTTTACATTTTCCCTTTCACTCGTAGTGTGGGGACGAAGTGGACTCTAAGTACTACTAATTAAGTTGATGAATCAAACTTTATCAATTGTTTTCTAGATAGCTCTGTAAAGCGCTTTAAATTATTACATTTTTTTATTTAATTCAAAGTTCCATTGTATTCTGGTCTGGTATAGTAATGTACTATAATGAATAATACCCTTTTTTCAATCAAACAGATATTTCAACAATTCTCCTGCTCGTATTCCGAAAGTAAAGGGGAGACAGAAAGAAATTCCAACCTAATTCTTCCTAAACTGATAAACCAACCAAATTTTACCACATATATCGACAATGAGTAAGAGGGGATTCCCTTTTATTTCTTTTATTTGTTTCCTTTCGTTTTCAAAGATAAAGTAGTACTTTTTTGAAATGACATAGATACGCACTTTCGATGTTCAAGCATTTTTACAACTCCTTTTCGAAATCCGAATAAGTTCCGTTCCCATAGAACTCCTTGAATTATTGGTCAGTGGTGTAATCAATTACTTCTTCATAATGTCAAAAAACAACTAGGTTTTATATATACCCATATTGATTTTTACTTCATGTATTTTAGTCTTTCGATGTATGTCAGGATTCATAGTTCATATTTGAACTAAAAAAAACCTAAGAAACCTTGGAATTAGCATGGTAAGACTAAGAGGGGAGTTGTCTTTTGCTTTTTTGAGCTTGATTGGAATCAATACAAATCAAATGGATGAAACAAAGAATTAGAATAGGGTAATATTAAGATTACATATACCTAATTCATATCACATATATGATATATGAAGATCAATCAATATTTTGATTGATCTATATTAATCGATAGAATCCGACTTTCTATACTTCACTAAGACTAAAAAAGTAACTAGTATGGTAGAAAGATGAATATATTTCTTTCTACCATACTATCAGATCTCATAGAATACTGCTGATTGTCGTTCGCTCATTTCATTAAGAATCAAAAGGCAAAGCTTTTATTTTTTCATTTTGTATTTATTCAATCATTAATAAGAACTAAGAAGCCAAGTTTCATTCAAATTAATTATTTTGATTTTGACTTATGGTTTTTACATATATGATAAGTAAAAAGGCAGTAGGAACTAGAATGAACAGTGCAGTAGCAATAAATGCAAGAATATTTACTTCCATAATATCATTATTTCGTTTTTTTTTTTACTTCGCAATAACTCGGGATTTAATCCCCTAGAGATGAGGAATCACTCTTTCGCCGGTAAATTCCATTCAATGAGATGAATTACATCGCGATGATATTGAATCAGATCAATATCATGAATAAGAATATCTGAGCTATCACATGGATTAATCGTCAAGAATTGAATAATATAACATAGAAGGGTCCTTTATCCATACTGAATAAAAAATTGGATTAATGATCCAATCAATAATTTTTTATTTCTTATCCGTTTTCTCTTCTTGACTTTATTTTATATACCAAAAATATACCATAATATACCATAATATATCACCAATTATCCGATCAAGCATTTTGTGCCCATTTGCCCACTTTTTTGGTTACCAACCCATCGACGTGAAATGAAAAAAGGACGGAGTTAAGCTCTAAATTCCTTTTTGAATGTTAATAATCTAGTTTTCTTGACAACCAAAGAAGTGTGAGAAAGGTTAATCTTGGTATAAAAGATCTAATATTCCATACAATTCACTATTTTTTTGGTTGTTTCTTTGGACCCGAAGTAAAAAAAAGATTCATTCCCTTGCTCGGTGGGAAGAGATTCTTTTTAGTAATTAAGATTCCACACAATTGGAACCAAAAAATAGGTTTAACCTGAATGGGTTCTATCAGGGTAACTATGTTTAATTTATTTTATAATGTTAGTACAAAAAAAGCTCTTAGTAAAAAAATAAACATATAGTATTGTTATACATTACAAGGATGAGGAGCAATCAAAAAAATACAGTAGATACTCTACTGGAATTCTGAATATGCTGCCCCCAATAATTGTACTAATTCACATATGGCTCTCTCCCACCAATTGTTACTATTTGAAATAGAACGGATTTTTTTGATGATAAATGCTAAAAAATAACTAAAGATCACTTTTTGGGGGAATGAAATTATGTTCCCCGTACCCTTTTCTCCGAATAAAGAAGGGGTGGATTGAGTATATATTGGATACGTCGGGACTGACGGGGCTCGAACCCGCAGCTTCCGCCTTGACAGGGCGGTGCTCTTACCAATTGAACTACAATCCCCCTAAAAAGTATATCCATATTATTTTTATTTCATTCAAAGCCCATCTATTTTGAATTACTGCGTTGTAACAGAGATTCGCGGATATATTGATAGTTCCGTGAATGCTTAGTGAAAACAACACGGATTACTAGTAATCCATGTTGTTATTCTCAAATCGATTGAGAATCCATTAAAAAAAAAAAAAATAGAAAATAAAAAATGTAAGTAGGGATATATTAGAAAGTTTTCTTTTTTTCCTGCGAATTCGTTATTTCTAGAAAACAAATGGGTTCTATCCATTCATGGTGGATCAGCGCATTTTTGGGCCGAGCTGGATTTGAACCAGCGTAGACATATTGCCAACGAATTTACAGTCCGTCCCCATTAACCGCTCGGGCATCGACCCAGGAACAATCACTTCTAAGGTTATTTAGAATCCATGATCAACCTCCTTTCATAGTACCCCCAGGGGAAGTCGAATCCCCGCTGCCTCCTTGAAAGAGAGATGTCCTGAACCACTAGACGATGGGGGCATGTTTTCCTGACCGACCCATACTATGTTCATAATATGACTAGTTTTTCGAAATTGTCAATATAATGGAATAATATGACTAGATCTGACGGATCTTTCTGTCGTTCATGATTCCATATAATTTATTGATTCCTCGTTTCTAGTCATGAATCCTTCATTCAAATCGACATTCTATATTTCTCTATATAGATTGATTCTATATAAATTAGAAAAATTGCGAATTGATTCTAGAAATATAGAAAGTGAAATTCTTTTTATTAGATTAGATATTATCTATAAAAAGAAAAGAATCTCTAAATATAAATAAAAAACAAAAGAATATGAAGTCTAAGATACTCGCATGGAGTAATTTGTCTTTCAGAAAAGGTTTTCACTTCATTTCTTCCACTCTTCATTCATTGATTTACCTTTGTTAAGATGATATATACCTATCTATATCTCCCCACTAAACTAGAAAAAAAAAAAGAGAAATGGAAATCCGGAATAAAAAAATAATCTACCCATTTTTACCTAAGAAATTTAGTTCAGGAGACAAGTAGAATCTCTTGATCATATGATTCGATGAAAGATCTTGGATCTATGCCTAAATCGAATTGGGAAGTACATGTATCAAGTGAATGAGGTTCAGATGGGGGAAATTCAATAAAAGTAATTAGGGCCATTGTGAAATTGAAACAATTTATTGCATTGATATCAATAAACCTTTTCTTTTTAACTATACTAGGTAAAGAAAAACGGAATAGTCCACAACCCGCTATGAGTCTATTGCATATACTTATGTATAGAATATATGTACATATATCTAGTTTATCCGTATAGTAACTCAGTCAGGAATTTAATAAAAAGGGCCCTTTTAACTCAGTGGTAGAGTAATGCCATGGTAAGGCGTAAGTCATCGGTTCAAATCCGATAGGGGGCTTTCGTA